CAAATTGCGAAATGCTATGGTTCTTACATATGATTTCTTTATTTATTCAGAAGTAATTCGCGAAATGATGCACCTTTAGTTATTAGTTATAAAGAAAAAAAGAGGTACAGCTGGTTGAATCCAACCTATTCTTGAAATAAACAACCCGCACACACTCCCTTTCCAAAAAAGATCAATACACCAATCACTACACTGAGATTTATTAGATTTGTTGCTAAAATATCGGTATTAAGCCCGAAACTCCCGGCGGATGGCCAGTGACCCAAGAAAACGAAAGAATCGGTTACATTTTTCATATGATCTCCTCTTATATTTCTTATATTATAAGATAAACTAAAAAAATCGTTGTATTACTTCACCCCTTTGCTACTTCTTCCAAATTAATTTTCTTTTTTCAATTGAGATTCCCAATAAGAATAATACTTATTGGAATAGAATTATTTAGAATCGAATTAGGTACTAGGTTTCGTGTGAATTGCAAAATACCTCCTTTGTTGCAACACTTCTACTTTGGACTAAGAGGGGGAAGGAAGGAAGAAAGTGAGTGGGTAACACTAATTCCTCATCCTCAAATCAGTCCTTCCCGTGGTTTATTTTCTCAACGAAAACGAATAAGTAATTGTGTAGGGGCGATATTTTGATATAATGTGAAAAAGCAACCTGCAAGTCCAAGACCATAAAAGAAATACGTATTTCTCATATTTCTTTTCTCGGATTAAACAAAAGGATTCGCAAATAAAAGCGCTAATGCTACAACCAATCCATAAATTGTTAAAGCTTCCATAAAAGCTAAACTAAGCAATAAAGTACCTCGTATTTTTCCCTCTGCCTCGGGCTGTCTCGCAATACCTTCTACAGCTTGGCCCGCAGCAGTACCTTGACCAACTCCAGGTCCAATAGAAGCAAGCCCTACAGCCAATCCAGCAGCAATAACGGAAGCGGCAGAAATCAGTGGATTCATGATAAGTTCCTCACACACAAAAAAAGAAATGGTTAATGATACAATCAACCAATGAATTATGACTTAATTATTCCATTACTAATATTCATCCAGTCGAAATAACTAAAAACTCCGAATTGAAATAGAAAATAAATAATAATATTATTGAATCATTAGAAATACTTCATCTTTTTTAGTTCCTATTTGGAAAGTCTTTCTCAATCAATACAACTTCAATTTTTTCCATTTCCTTTTTCTAATCAGTCTTCGATCTTTTTCTTTATTTTATCTGTTTATTCATTCAATTCACAGTCAAAAACGAAATGGAAGGACTTCGGTTGGCATCCCTATCTCAAGTAGAGCAAATGAAATATTACTTCATATATAACTTGTCAATATCTAATATCAAATATACATATGTTTCTTCCATAACGTAAACCGACTATTCTATCTTAAATTCAATCGGATTTTCTAATCATTCTTCGAAACATCTAATCTACAATAGTTAACTTATAGTCATTAGATTCCACATACCTGGCGCAACCCCTCTCTACTAACCAACTCCTTTTTCTTTTATTTTAAACTTCACTTTTCGAATATCATTTTTTCTATTAACGTAAACTGTATTTGTATATTTAGAGAATACAAATAGATTATCTTGATAGAATAGAAAGAGTATCTTGAGCCACACATATATTGCCTTGATCTAAGCTAAAAAGGACTTTTCCTATGACTAATCAATGATGACCCTCCATGGATTCGCCTATATAAGCTGCAGCTAAGGTTGCAAAAATAAGAGCCTGAATACCACTTGTAAATAATCCAAGGAACATGACAGGTATAGGAACCACTAAGGGGACTAAAGAAACAAGAACAACAACTACTAATTCATCCGCTAATATATTTCCGAAAAGTCGAAAACTAAGTGATAGAGGTTTTGTGAAATCTTCTAAGATGTTAATGGGTAAAAGAATTGGAGTTGGTTGAATGTATTTACCAAAATAACCTAATCCTTTTTTTGTAAGACCCGCATAGAAATAGGCTACTGACGTGAGTAAAGCTAAAGCAACAGTAGTATTTATATCATTCGTGGGTGCGGCTAACTCCCCGTGGGGTAACTGTATGATTTTCCAAGGTAAAAGAGCCCCTGACCAATTAGAAACAAAAATAAATAGAAACATAGTCCCAATAAAGGGAACCCAAGGGCGATATTCTTCTCCAATTTGAGTTTTGCTCACATCTCGAATGAACTCAAGAACATATTCAAAGAAATTCTGACCGCCAGTCGGAATGGTTTGTGGATTCCGAACAGCTATAGCAGTCGAACCTAATAAGATCGCAATTACAACCCAAGAAGTAATAAGTACCTGGCCATGGATTTGGAAACCCCCTATTTGCCAATAGAAATGTTGGCCTACTTCCACACCGGATATATCGTATAACCCCTTTAGTGTGTTGATTGAATATGATAGAACATTCATATTGTCCTCTGATAGAAATATCACTTTAAAAGAAATTAATTATTTTGATTCAACCATCTCTTTCTCGACTTGTCTACTC